AAAAAAAATGATTGAAGTTTTTCTTTTTGGAATTGTCTTGGGTTTAATTCCTATTACTTTAGCTGGATTATTCGTAACTGCATTTTTACAATACAAACGTGGTGATCAGTTGGACTTTTGATTAATTACTATCTCTTGTCTCTTGACCCACCCATTTTCTTTAATCCACAGGATATCAAATTGAGATAGATGATTGCATTAGTGAAGCTTTTTCAGCGTAATTAATTTAACCTAACAAAAATGGAATCACGCTCTGTAGGACTTGAACCTACGACATTGGGTTTTGGAGACCCACGTTCTACCGAACTGAACTAAGAGCGCTTTCTTAATAAGATTTCATTTTTTTAACCCTAATACATCTTACATACATAATCTTAATCGGTCTCAATTGATCCCTTTTTACTGTTCAGAGGAGAAGTCATATCATAGGTAGGGATGACAGGATTTGAACCTGTGACATTTTGTACCCAAAACAAACGCGCTACCAAGCTGCGCTACATCCCTTTCAATTGGTCTACAGTGTCATTGTAGAGAATTCCTGCCTTGTTTTCCATATCATTTTTTTTCATTGATATATTCATTTATCTTACCCTTTCTTCTTTTTGGTCGCATATCATATACCACATATAATAAAAAAAGAAAACTCATTTCTTTTTTTTTTGGGGGGGGTTATACGGAATTGTTATCCATTTAAATTTGAATTAGGGATTCCGTGTACAAATACAAGTGGTCCTTAATCCTTAACTGCAACTATCTATGTATCTGATCATATATGTATTAGTCTTATGTATTACAATACAATAAAGAAGGAGGATTTTCAATGCGAGATCTAAAAACATATTTATCTGTGGCACCGGTACTAAGTACTATATGGTTCGTATCTTTAGCAGGTCTATTGATAGAGATCAATCGTTTATTCCCAGATGCGCTGACATTTCCTTTTTTTTCATTCTAGTTATTGACATGGGAGGGTTTTAATAAGATTAGAGATACAATTCCATATCCGAAATTACATCTCACCCCCTTTTTTCTCTTTTTTCCCTTTTTTGAATTCCAAGAAGGGATGAAAGAGAAAGAATAAAAGTCGATTCAATCGCAACTAAAATAGGTTTAAGGTTTGAATCAAATTAATAGAGTGAAAAAAGAAAAGGAAATGCCAGTCTAGGGCAAGAGTATCATACAAGATACTTAACAAAATCTAATACAATTAGATTATAAATAAATATAGTTAATTGTATTACTTATTAATTACTATCTATTGATTGCAACGAAATCTTTCATAATTTGGTTTCGTTCTTTTTTTTTTTTTTAGATAAAAAATATAGAAGAGTTGAATGAATCAAAAATCCAAAGGAGTTTCATGGCCAAGAGTAAAGATGTACGAGTAACTATTATTTTGGAATGTATCAGTTGTGTTCGAAACAGTGTTAATAAAGACTCAAGGGGTATTTCCAGATATATTACACAAAAGAATCGACACAATACACCTAGTCGATTGGAATTGAGAAAATTCTGCCCCTGTTGTTCCAAACATACGACTCATGGGGAGATAAAAAAATAAACGGAACAGTCAAAATGACATATTATAATATAATATTTAAATATAGATTCTAATCTAAATAAACCCATATATAAACAAACCAAATCCTATTTTTTAATTATAATTTATTTTAAATCCGACCGAAATAGGATTTCGGGAAAAGGAATAAACAAACCATGGATAAATCCAAGCGACCCTTTCTTAAATCGAAGCGATCTTTTCGTAGGCGTTTGCCCCCGATCCAATCGGGGGATCGAATTGATTATAGAAACATGAGTTTAATTAGTCGATTTATTAGTGAACAAGGAAAAATATTGTCAAGACGCGTAAATAAATTGACCTTGAAACAACAACGATTAATTACTACTGCTATAAAACAAGCTCGTATTTTATCTTTGTTACCTTTTCTTAATAACGAGAAACAGTTTGAAAGAACTGAGTCGACTGCTCAAACAATAGGTCTTAGAACTAGAAATAAATAGGTTTAGCTTACTTTTCAATCGCATCAAAATTCCAATTCGAACTAAAACTAGGTTGGTGTTGTGTTCGAAAAAAAGGATAATCAAAAATTTATTCGTGTGTCATAATAAAAAAAGCCGCGGGGAAGAATAAATCATTTTTTATTGAATTCCTTTGTTCATTTTGACAACTTTATCTTAATCTTATCCTATTTTATACTCTACCTTCCCGGAGTTGATTCTCCGGGGAATTCCATTCAAATTACTCCAATGGATCCAATATTTCATTGGAAATCATATAAAGACAATTCCTATTTAATATAGCTATTTGTGCAAGTATTTTACGATTTAGAAGCAATTGACTTTTGTACAGATTATTTATTAGTCTACTATAACTACAGGATACTCCTTTATTGCGAATTACTGCATTTATCCGAGTAATCCACAAACGACGAAAATCTCTCTTTTTCTTATCTCGATCGCGATGAGCCGAAATTAAAGCTCGTATTTTCTGTTGAGTAATAGTTCGAGTAAGTCTTGAATGAGCCCCCCGAAAACTTGATGCAAATAAACGAATTTTGTTTCTACGTCTCCGAGCTATATATCCTCGTCTAATTCTAGTCATTGAATAAATGAAACTTTAATGAATAACTAATTGAGTTGCTGTCTGTCAGTTATTCTTTTTCCCCTTACTAATTTTTTTATAACAAAACGGATTCTTCGGATATATAAAATAAAAATTCCAATGACTTTTGCTACTATAACCTTCCCAACCACAATTTTTTCTTATTTCGAAGTGAACTGTCTAAAAATAAGAAATTGATTGATATCTAGTATCAATAACATAGTCAAATAGATATATATAGAGTAAATATAAAAAGAATAGAGTGGTTCCATCGTTTCTATGGTTACTTCTTAAACGGTGAGGTCCTCTCTATACACCGGAGCCTTTTCCTTCATTTAATGAATCTTATTTTTTTGGTAACTTGTACAGTTCACACCGTTGTGTGGCTCTACCCATGAATTATCCAGTAATAGGTCTTTCACAATGAGATCTACCTATACAGTAACGGTATTTAATTCTGAAGGTTAGCTAGGTAGCTGATCCTGTTAGGCCGTTCTTGGAAGTATCAAATTTATTCTTCTTAAATAAAAAATAGGATTTCCCCCGCTTAATGAATAACCTTTTGTTACCAATGGGGAATTGCTTCTCAGCTTATTGGATTTGCACCAACGGAAACCATAAATTTCATACGCAATAGGGGGATAGAATAGATTTTAACCAGTGAATGGAAAAATGAAATTTTCTTTTTTATTCTATTTATTTATTGGTACTGATCAGTCAGACGGAGTACTACTGGTTGTTATTGGTTCCTTTCTTTTGTTCCAGCCCATGATCTGAACGAGTCGCACATACACCCTAGTACATGTTCCCCGGCGCTGAGGACATCCCCTAAGAGCGGGGGATTTCGTGACATTTCGTATTGGCTGTCTTGTGTTTCTAATAAGTTGTTTAATAGTTGGCATGCTGAATCGTATACAGACTGAGCTGGTTTAGATCGCTCCTAACCAGATGCTTATGAATTCTTTCTATTTAATAGAATATTAAAGAACCGGGTAAGACGATAAAAAAAATCTCAATCAAATCGCGGTTGTGAAATCCTTGATATTTTCATTCAACTGCTACAAGATCCACAATTCCGTGAGCTTGGGCTTCTGTTGCTGACATAAAAACATCCCGTTCCATGTCTTCGGATACAACCCAAAAAGATTTACCTGTTCTTTGGACATAAACCATTGTGATGGTTTCGCGCAGGTTCAGTAGTTCTTCCGCTTCCAGGACAAATTCTCCTGTTTGGGACTCATAAAAAGAACTCGCAGGTTGATGGATCATTACCCTGGTGATATAACATACAAAAAAAGGGTTTCGCAGAATGGAGTAAAGAGAAAGAGACTAAGACAAGAAAAAATAGAACCGTACAGGCATCTTTTACGTATTGCATACGGCTCACGATATGGAATTTCCTATCGAAGATAAAATAGGATTTCTCATACCCAGATTGAAAAAAGGTCGGTCCAATTACCACCCTTCTTTTTGGAGGAGTTCAAAATACTATGATGGTTCCGTTGCTTTATATATTTATTCCGTCTGTGATTCAGCAATCCCAAAGTTTCTTTTTGATCCGATCAAATAAAATACGGAAAACTGTTTCATAACATAAATTTATTCAGAACTTTTCGGTGTGAAAAAAGTTTGTGACACTGAGATTCCGATAGATCAAAATAGATCCAATCGGCAATACTTAGTATTTCATACTGCTCTTTCGATACATAATTTAATGTTTTGAGAAAAAAAAATTTATCATATCGAATTCGAAGTGCCATGCTATTATTACTCAAGATTCTTATTTCATATGGCGAAGGCATAGACTTCTTTTTTTATCTCAAATAAAAAACTCATTGGCGCCAAGCGTGAGGGAATGCTAGACGTTTGGTAATTTCTCCCCCGACCAGGACAAAGGATCCCATTGAAGCGGCTAATCCCATGCATATTGTATGTACATCTGGTGGCACAAATTGCATGGTATCATAAACAGCTATTCCGGGTATTACCCATCCACCGGGGGAGTTTATAAATACATAAAGCTCTCTGTTACGATCCTCTATAGTGAGATATACCATAAGACCAATAAGTTGATTCGAGAGCTCATTATCAACCTCTTGGCCTAAAAAAAGTAACCTTTCTCGATAAAGTCGGTTGATTAGGATAAAACTGTATCCCTTAGGAACCGTACATGCACCTTTTAATGCATACGGGTCAAAAGAATCGTGAAAAAAAGACTCAATATATAGATTTCGGCTCCTGCTCTTTTTTTAAAAGCAAAATCTTTCTAACGAAGGAGCTTTTTCTTCTATTTTTTGTTGTAAGAAAGAAAAGTTTGTAACCCTTTCACTAGAATTTCACTCTAATATACTAATATATTATATAATATGAAAAAATTCATTAAACTCGTTGAATTAACTTAACTTCTCAATTGATGTATTCTTTCATCGAGATCCACCCTCAATCACGATGTCATTTTCTTGTTCCTGAATGGGCCTCTTGAATTCTTTTAGGTTTATGCTCTACTCCAGGTAAAGATAGTTCCGATTGTGATTTGCACATATAGGACAAATGTACCTACTACCATTTCTTTTTGCTACAAATTTTTGTTGAATCAATTTCATGTCTTCGGCCAAATTTTGACGCATTCAGCCTATTTTCCTCAATTGATTAACAGGGATCATTCCTATTTTTTAGTATAGGAAAAAAGAGAATTTCTAATGAGGTATCAATCAATAACCTTGTCAAATAGAAAATATGGTAATACAAAATTTAGAATTCGAAATAGACACAGCAATCGTTGGTATATTACTAAGTTGGGTTTTTTCTAAACGGAGCCTGGATAATTTGATTGGTCCAACCAAGTCAACCATAAATTATTCTAATTTATAATATGAATCTAGATTCCTCTAAAATGGATCTAATTTCACTTCACGCTCCAATTTTGTGATAATCTTTCTTGGGCGAATCAGAGGATATCTCGATCGGGGGAGAGAATGGGGAAATCCCATATGACCCAATATATCTGACAAGTCACACTATATGTCAACCCAAGATGCATCTTCCTCTCCAGGACTTCGAAAAGGTACTTTTGGAACACCAATAGGCATTAAATGAAAAAATTGAAGTAATCTATTTTACTTTGATGTGAAAACGTAATAGTGGGTTTAGTTTATTGTCCTCATAATATTGGTCTTTAGCATATCAGATTTTATCTATAGATTGGAGAAGCTCTTTGATAAAGGAAGTCAGAATGACTAAAGACAAATTAGTAGAAATATACCCGTCGAATGATAAACAAGTAGGGATCCATTGGCTCATACAAAATGGTTCAACCACCCATTGCGTATTGATACTTATCGGGTATAGAATAGATCTGCTTCTCTTTGTTCCTATAAACAGAATTGTTCCATTATTACCAATAGAATAGAACAAATAGTAACCCTTACTTCACGATAATTTACTGAAAGGGGAGGCCCCTAGCATCATTTTTCCAATGCAATAAAGTTACATAGTGTCTATTTTTCTTTCATAAAGGGGTATTTCCATGGGTTTGCCTTGGTATCGTGTTCATACCGTCGTATTGAATGATCCTGGTCGGTTGCTTGCTGTCCATATAATGCATACGGCTCTGGTTGCTGGTTGGGCCGGTTCAATGGCGTTATATGAATTAGCAGTTTTTGATCCTTCTGATCCCGTTCTTGATCCAATGTGGAGACAAGGTATGTTTGTTATACCCTTCATGACGCGTTTAGGAATAACTAATTCATGGGGCGGTTGGAGTATTACAGGCGGAACTGTAACGAATCCGGGTATTTGGAGTTATGAAGGAGTGGCCGGGGCACATATTATGTTTTCGGGGTTGTGCTTCTTGGCAGCTATTTGGCATTGGGTATATTGGGATCTAGAAATATTTTCCGATGAACGTACAGGAAAGCCTTCTTTGGATTTGCCCAAGATCTTTGGAATTCATTTATTTCTTTCAGGGGTGGCGTGCTTTGGTTTTGGCGTATTTCATGTAACAGGTTTGTATGGTCCTGGAATATGGGTGTCCGATCCTTATGGATTAACTGGAAAAATACAATCTGTAAACCCAGCATGGGGCGTGGAAGGTTTTGATCCTTTTGTTCCGGGAGGAATAGCCTCTCATCATATTGCAGCAGGCACTTTGGGCATATTAGCGGGTCTATTCCATCTTAGTGTCCGTCCGCCCCAACGTTTATATAAAGGATTACGTATGGGTAATATTGAAACTGTCCTTTCCAGTAGTATCGCTGCTGTCTTTTTTGCTGCTTTTGTTGTTGCGGGAACTATGTGGTATGGTTCTGCAACTACCCCAATCGAATTATTTGGTCCTACTCGTTATCAATGGGATCAGGGATACTTCCAGCAAGAAATATATCGAAGAGTCAGTGCTGGGCTAGCCGAAAATCAAAGTTTAACAGAAGCTTGGTCTAAAATTCCTGAAAAACTAGCTTTTTATGATTATATCGGCAATAATCCGGCAAAAGGGGGATTATTCAGAGCAGGATCAATGGACAGTGGTGATGGAATAGCTGTTGGATGGTTAGGACATCCCGTCTTTAGAGATAAAGAAGGACGTGAACTTTTTGTCCGTCGTATGCCTACTTTTTTTGAAACATTTCCCGTTGTTTTGGTAGATGGAGACGGAATTGTTAGAGCCGACGTTCCTTTTAGAAGGGCAGAATCAAAGTATAGTGTTGAACAAGTAGGTGTAACTGTTGAGTTCTATGGCGGTGAACTTAACGGAGTCAATTACAGCGATCCCGCTACTGTGAAAAAATATGCGAGACGCGCTCAATTGGGTGAAATTTTTGAATTAGATCGTGCTACTTTGAAATCTGATGGTGTTTTTCGTAGCAGTCCACGAGGTTGGTTTACTTTTGGACATGCATCGTTTGCTCTGCTCTTCTTCTTCGGACACATTTGGCATGGTGCTAGAACTCTCTTTAGAGATGTTTTTGCGGGTATTGACCCAGATTTGGATTCGCAAGTCGAATTTGGAGCATTCCAAAAACTAGGAGATCCGACTACAAGAAAACAAGCCGTCTAATACAACATTGCTAGGATATCATATCTTTTGCTTCTTTATTTTTACCTAAGGTATTAGATAAATCCTAATTTGAATCACTGCCATTTCTTTGACTCTTGTTTTTTCTTTATCCGGTAGATGGTTCAAAATAAACAGGTATGAAAGTTATAATTGTAAACCACGATCGAACCTATGGAAGCATTGGTTTATACATTCCTCTTAGTCTCGACTCTCGGGATAATTTTTTTCGCTATCTTTTTTCGAGAACCGCCGAAAGTTCCAACTAAAAAATGATTTTTCATTATCTCAATTGAAGTAATGAGCCTCCACAGTTTGGGAGGCTCATTACTTCAATTAGTCTCCGTGTTCCTCGAATGGATCTCGTAGTTGTTGAGCGGGTTGCCCAAAAGCGGTATATAAGGCGTACCCAGTAAAACTTACAAGTAAACCAGATACAGAGATGGCGACTAGGGTTGCTGTTTCCATTATTATAGAATTTCAAGATCACAATGAATCTATGATAAGATTGTTTATTTACAACAGAATAGTATACAAAGTCAACAGATCTCAATTACTATAATACGATTTATGGCTACACAAACCGTTGAGGAGCGCTCAAAAGCACGTCCAAAACAAACAGGTCTAGGGGGGTTGTTGAAACCGTTGAATTCGGAATATGGTAAAGTAGCTCCTGGATGGGGAACTACTCCTTTGATGGGTGTCGCAATGGCTCTTTTTGCAATATTCTTATCTATTATTTTGGAGATTTATAATTCTTCCGTTTTACTGGACGGAATTTCAATGAATTAGATCCACAAGAATCATTAAGTTTCGGCTTTATCTTTATCAATATAAAGTGACTAATTTAGGGCTCCTATTTCTACCCCATTCTATTTTGGTAGTTCGACCGCGGAATTTTTTGTTTCTGTATTTTCGGAATATGAGTGTGTGACTTGTTAGAATTGATCCTATTGCTAGTACAGAGAACCGATCTGTCATCTTGATAAAGATAGGCTTTTACCTCGTCGGATATTTATTCTAGTATTTGAAACACGAAATATATGAAATAAATCATGAAATAGTGGAACTATGATTTATATTGAATAGTTAGACCCCATGACCGGCCCCCAAACCATTTTCAAAGAATAAGAAGCTAGCAAATTCGAAATGAAAAGATTTTTCTTCTTTTCAACTCCTGTTTATGCTTATTTTAAGCACAAGGACAAAAGTTTCTTTGCTTTGGATTTTGAAGTCATTATTCTATTATCGATATCGATTATTGATTCATTAAATAAGTGATGATCCAAAGGTTCTTACTCAGAGAAGCTTTGGGCTAAACTTGAGGTTTTTCTTGAGAATCATAATCATCGGGGGTGTAAGTATGAATCTGAGGTTTTAATTAATTCATAGGGTCTTAACAAGAGAATTCCTATTAAAAAAAAAAAAAGACGAATTACATACAAATAACAAAAAAATAATCAAAGAAAAAGAAATAGGGAACGAGAAGATTCAAGAGGCCTTTAACGATCACCATAAAGACAAATGAGCCAACTTGATGTTTTAGCACTATCACCATAAAGAAGAGTTGTCGGATTTTTTTATTCTTTCGTCTCGTCAAAGAAGATTGAATTAAAAAAGAAAGTAAGAAGTTTTTTCTATTCCATACCCGTTGCAATCAGCTTTTATGTGCTTTTGCTTGAGCTGTACGAGATGAAATTCTCCTATACGGTTCTCGGAGGGGGAGTCCTCTTGGTTTACCTATCTCAATAAAGTGTATGATTGGTTCGAAGAACGTCTCGAGATTCAGGCGATTGCAGATGATATAACTAGTAAATACGTTCCTCCCCATGTCAACATATTTTATTGTCTAGGAGGAATTACGCTTACCTGTTTTTTAGTACAAGTAGCTACAGGATTTGCTATGACTTTTTACTACCGTCCGACTGTTACTGAGGCTTTTTCTTCTGTTCAATATATCATGACTGAAGCTAACTTTGGTTGGTTAATCCGATCGGTTCATCGATGGTCGGCAAGTATGATGGTCCTAATGATGATCCTGCACGTATTTCGTGTTTATCTCACCGGTGGGTTTAAAAGACCCCGCGAATTAACTTGGGTTACAGGTGTGGTTCTGGCTGTATTGACTGCATCTTTTGGTGTAACCGGTTATTCCTTACCTTGGGACCAAATAGGTTATTGGGCAGTCAAAATTGTAACAGGCGTACCTGACGCTATTCCTTTAATAGGATCTCCTTTAGTAGAGTTATTACGTGGAAGTGCGAGTGTGGGCCAATCCACTTTAACCCGGTTTTATAGTTTACACACTTTTGTATTACCCCTTCTTA